AAAGGAATAGGGAAAAGTTTATGTTTCAACGAATCGCACGTAGAGCTATTGATAATACACATAGGGTTAATGGTATTTCATAACTAATCGATTGAGCAGCAGCTCGTAGACCACCTAAAAAGGAATATTTATTATTTGAACCATATCCTGACATAAGAAGTCCAATGGGAGCAATACTTGAAACCGCAATCCATAAAAAAACCCCGATATTGAGATCGGCTAAAACAAGGCGATAGTCAAAAGGAATTACTGAATAACTTAGTAGAATTGATATGACTGCTATGGATGGTCCGATACTGAATAAACGAGTATCTCCTCTAGATGGAAGAAGATTCTCTTTGAAAAGTAGTTTTGTCCCATCTGCTAGAGCTTGAAGAACTCCTAAAGGACCGGCGTATTCGGGTCCAATACGTTGTTGCAGCCCTGCGGATATTTCTCTTTCTAACCATACAATTACTAGTACGCCTATTGTGATTCCCAATACAAGAGTCAAAATAGGAACAAGCATCCATAGAATTTCATAGACCTCTTTTAAAGATTCCACTCTGTAAAAAGAATGGATATCTTGTATTTCCGTTGTATCAATTATCATTTCAACGATCAACTTCTCCCATAATGATATCTATGCTACCTAGTATTGTCATAATATCAGCCAATTTCATTCTTTTAACTAACTGAGGAAGAATTTGCAAATTGATAAAACCCGGGGGGCGAATTTTACATCTCCAAGGAAAACCACTCTGATCTCCTATCAGAAAAATTCCCAATTCGCCCTTTGGGGCTTCGACTCTCACATAAAGTTCTTGTTTCGGTAATTCAAAAATGGGAGAAGGTTTTTTACTAATGAATCGATATTCAAAATCATGCCATTCTGGATACCTTTCTCTATCAAAGTATCGGATTTCTAAATTCTCATAGGGCCCCCCTGGAATTCCTTCCAACGCCTGTTGAATAATTTTTATGGATTCTGTCATTTCACCAATTCGGACTAAATAACGAGCTAATGAATCCCCTTCTTTTTGCCATTGGACTTCCCAATCCAATTCGTCGTAACACTCATAATGATCAACTTTACGAAGATCCCATTGTATTCCGGAAGCTCGCAGCATTGGTCCTGATAAACCCCAATTTATTACTTCGTCTCTATCAATAATTCCTACGCCTTCAACGCGTTCTAAAAAAATAGGATTTCGTGTAATAAGTTTTTGATATTCAGTAACTCCTGTAAAAAAATAATCGCAGAAATCCAAACATTTATCTATCCAGCCATAAGGTAGATCAGCCGCTACTCCTCCGATACGAAAATAATTATGCATCATTCTCATACCAGTGGCAGCTTCAAATAGATCATATATGAATTCTCTTTCTCTGAAAATATAGAAGAAAGGAGTTTGTGCACCAATATCTGCCATAAAGGGGCCGAGCCATAACAGATGAGAAGCTATACGACTCAATTCCAACATAATTACTCTGATATAACTGGCTCTTTTAGGTACTTGAATATTTCCTAACTGTTCTGGCCCATTTACGGTTATTGCTTCTGTGAACATAGTAGCTAAATAATCCCAACGAGTTACATAAGGCAGATATTGTATAATTGTTCGGTTTTCCGCAATTTTTTCCATTCCTCTGTGTAAATAACCCAATATTGGTTCACAGTCAATAACATCTTCACTGTCCAGAGTAACGATGAGTCGAAGAACACCGTGCATTGACGGGTGGTGGGGGCCCATATTGACTATCATGAGATCTTTTCTTGTAGCTGGTATATTCATAAGTTTTTCCTCGATTCATTTTTCCATGAATTGCGTAAAACGAAAAAAAGTTCATCAAAATTCAAGATCTAATAAATCAAATAATTCAAAATGACTCTTCAAATTAACGAATTTTTGATTCCCGAATACCCAAAGCATTAATTAAGTTTTTATAACGTACTCTATTTTTCTTTGACAAATAAGACAGCAGCCGTTGACGTTTTCCCAAAATTTTACGTAGACCCCTTTGAGATAAATAGTCTTTTCTGTGCAATTCCAAATGTGAAGTAAGTCTTCTTATTTTATTGGTGAAACTCAATACTTGGAATTCAACGGATCCCCTGTTTTCTTCTTTTTCTTCTTGCGAAATAATTGAGATGAATGAATTTTTTACCATAAAAAGGAATCGCCCCTCTTTCTCTTTTTTTGAGATATTTTTATCGATATATATATTTCTTGATCAGTAATAATAATGCCACTCATTTGAATTTGATATACACAATAATCTTAATTTCGTGAAGAATTCTTAATTTTGTCAAATAAAATTTTTTAATTTAGTACTCAATAATCAATCCAATTTTAAAAATTGGATTCGGATAGGATATCCTATATAAAAGTATAGTCTATTTCTGTACTCACAAAAAAAATAAACAATAATTTAGACCTAAAAAAAATAAGAAGATTTTGTTGATTCATTTTAGATCGAATTAAATTAATATAATACAACGCCTCATTAAATTAGTATCATGTATCATAATGAAATGTAAGATAATGGTTATGTTTATTTCTTTGTCTTCATATACTCGATATGGTACGGAAATATATTAAAAATGTACCATTAATGACTTTTCAATCGCGGATACATATGAATCCTTGTCATAGTGAAACGACTACCATTATTGGTATCAAACCAATAGCGATTCATACAAGCTAAATCTTCTAATCGATAATTGGGCCAAAGAAAGAACTTTAATTTAATTAGTTTCTTTTTATCTCTATCAAGATTTTTTCTTTTATTCAACAAAACTTGATCGAAATTTGTTACCTTATTTCCATTGCATCCATTGCAAAATACTGTATTTCTATGGATATTGTTTCTATTCCTAGAATTCACAAAAATTAGAATTCTCAATTCTCTACGATGCCTCGGGGATAAAATATTTTCAAGAACAAGCAAATCATAATGATTTTTGTCTCTATTTCCAGTCATTTTTTGATCGAGCGCAATGGATTCAGAAAAATTATTCTTATTTTTATCAACATAGCGATAGCTTTTTTCTAGGTATCTTTGATTAATTTGGTGGTTACTCTTATGAACCAATGAAATACCTATGGTTTGATATATAATAAAATTTCCATCATTTTTTACAGACAGACGAACTGGTTCGATAATAAATATTCCCGTTTTTCTCAATTCTTTAAGAGATAAATCCTTCTGGAACATCATAATATCCAGATTCATTTCTTCCCCTTGAATAGCGGATATAGCAATTTCTCTTGGATTTTTCATTCTAAGCAGGAGACAATATACTTTGATGTTATTGATGATTCTTTGATTTAAAGAAGCATCCCATTTCAATTGAAATTGCAAATACCTTTTTAGTAAGAACTCAAGCTCTGCTTCTGTGTTATTCTTGTATTGCTTTTTGTTTCTACGTTTTTTCATGTCTGATCCCGTATAATCTTCTTCAACATATTTTTCTTGTTTTTTTTCTTGGTTTGAGAGAGCTGATTCAAGATCTGCTTGGTCCGCTAATTCTTTTTCTCCTTGATTTTTATTTTCTAATTCAAAAGTTTTTTTTTCATTCGATAATATAAAAATATCTCCTTTTTTCTTTCCATTTTTCTTTCCAGTGATACTTTTATGTTTATTAACATTTTTATTTACTTTATTTACATTAAAATTGAAAAGAAGTAATTTGATTGGTATGACCCACGGTTTAATCTTATATGTATTATAAAGTATCACAAATTCTGGGAAGAACCAAAGTTCTAGATTCGATATGGGACGACTTAGTATTTCTTCATTCATTCCCATCCAATCCACAAGAGGTTTTTTTTGATTGAATGGGTTCATTTTTTGATCTTGATGAATCGTGAAATAAAAAATACCTTTCTTATCAATTTTATCAATTATTTGATAATTATTAACCCCAGTCTTAGTATTTTTATTTCTGTTGGTGACAGTATCAATATCGACCCAGGCCTTAATATCGGTCTTATTTCTAAGACAAAAATTGAGAATTTTCCAATCAAAATATTTTCGATCCATATTTTTTTCTATATCTATACTATCATCGTCTACTAGATAATCCTTGATACGGATACCTTCCATCATATCAAATAGTTTGCGTTTAGGCGTATTGTAAGTATCAGAAATCTCTTGGTTTTTATTTACTTGTAATGGCACTCCATAAATATATGAGTCTTTCTTATCCTCATAATTAATCGATTTATACGAAAAAAGATCATATCTATATTGTTTTTTAATATTTTCTTTTTGATTTAGTAATAAATCTATTTCAAAATCATTTTGTTTTTCGTAATGAATTAATCGGGTTTTTTCATATGAATCCCATTTGTTTAAATCTTTATTTGTAGTCATACGGCATTGATATTGATTGACTCTATTTCGCCATTTTTGCGGCGCTAATCTCGACCATCTAATCTGAGATAAATCATATTGATATTGATAATGATCCTTTAGCCAGTTTTTCCATTCATTAATTACAGAATTTTGAAGGTTCTTATGTTGTCTTAATTCGGAATAAACTATTTCTTGCGTTCCAACAAAATACTCTTTTATTTCATTCTTAATAAAAAAAGATGTTCTGTAATATTTAAAGACAGATCTTAACTTATATAAGTTACTGACTTGGGTTTGTGATAATTTGTAGAATACATATGCTTGTGACAAGTAAGATAAGTCCAAAAAAGTATGTGAATTCTTATTAATACAAAGTGACCTTTTTCTAGTTGAAATAAAGTTAATTATACTTTGATTTGTTTTATCAATTCTTTCTTGATTTGCTTCATTATTGTAAATGTATTTATTAAGAATTTTTTTTTTTAATTCAATAAAAAGCTGTGCATTGATTCTAGGAATATTAATGATACACATAAAGATATCTCTGTGTATCTTTTCAATAAAAAATTTTAAAAAATAATGGGATTTCCGAAGTAATCGAATATTTTTTCTTTTTAATATCCGCCAAAAATTTTTTGGTGATTCTAATCTTTTATCGC